TTTCCGATGATTTTTTTGAAAAATGAACTCAATTTCAATTAATTGATTCATAGCATCTGCTCTTCGATAGTATCTATCGATACTTTCAAGGTTAGAAGAAAAAAAGGAATCACTCAATTAGATGACACAATACAATATATATTTAATATTTATTTTTTTTTCTGTCGACCAGATATCAATCAAACCTTTTCTAGACTAGTCTAACCTTACTCGATTTATTTTAGTATTTCATCAAAGTTTGAAATTATTTTATAAGTTTATCGCCTTGATTCTATTTTATCAAAAAAAATCGGTAAGGATTCCTTCTCTTTTTTTTGGTTGTCCATTACTTAGTATATTATACTTATTTCGACTTATTTTATACTTATTATATTATCCTTATTACTTATTCTATTATAAGTAAATCGAAAAAATAAAGGGTTCTGAAAAATCTGGAAAAATCGAAACTAAGAATATAAATCTTTGACGAACGGGTCCCGGAATTGTTATTATTTCGACACAAGAAAAGGGTGTGTAAAATTCCTTTTCTTGTGTCGAAGGCTAGAAAGACGAAGAATACTCCCTGTAATTATTTGTTCCCCTCATTTATCCTTCCTTTCTATTCTCCACTTACTTATCTTATGTTTAGTATCTACTCAAATTGAATTTAGAAAACAAAACCTATTCTGTAACATTTAAATCTGACACTGACAATAGGAATATAATTACACCCCCCCAATTTAGTCCAATTTAGATTGAAAAAAGAAAAAAAAAGAGGTAAAGACAAATAGTCTTCTTCACAATATACATATTTTGTTTTGAATGCGGTAAAAGCAATTCCTAGAGAAAGAATAGAAACAAGCAAAAGACTTTTCATCCTTTTTTCATTATACCTAACCTAATTGCCAGGAAGAATTTGTTCTTTTTTACAAATTTGATGTTGATAAATCCACAGATCTAGAAATTCATTTCGGACACTTGAACCTTCTCAAACTGTTTCTTTTTAAGAACCAAAAAGATTTGTGCAAAAACAATAGATGCCAAGAAGAACAAAAGACCTTGGACCCGTAGTGGGTCTTGAAGTACTATTTCTGCATCCCCCTGACCAAATCCACCCACATTAGGATTAATTGTTAATGGTTGATCGAGTTTGATAGATTCACCCTCTGAAACAAGAAGTTCTGGTCCTGGGGGGATAATATCAACCACTTGATGTCCATCCAAGGCATCCGTTATGGTTATTTCGTACCCCCCTTTTTCTTTTCGTATGATTTTGCTTACTATACCTGTTGCCGTAGCATTATAAACAGTATTGTTACTTTTGTTCCCGTCGGGATAAATCTGGCCCCTTCCCCTGTTTCCGCCTACGTATATGGGATATTTTAAGAAATGAACATCCTTATTACTAGCAGGGTCTGGGGAAAGAATAGGAAAGGTGATTTCACTATATTTTTTACCAGGAACAGGACCTATCACAAGAATATTTTTCTTAGTGGGGCGGTAGTTCTGAAAAGACAGATTGCCTATCTTTTCTTTCATCTCGGGCGAAATACGATCAGGCGGGGCTAACTCAAACCCCTCTGGTAAAATAAGAACAGCACCCACATTCAAAGCCCCTTTCTTACCATTAGCAAGAACTTGTTTCAGTTGCATATCATAAGGAATTCTAACAACCGCTTCAAATACAGTATCAGGAAGTACCGCTTGTGGAACCTCAATATCCACGGGTTTATTCGCTAAATGGCAATTGGCACATACAATACGCCCAGTTGCTTCTCGTGGATTTTCATACCCCTGCTGCGCAAAAATGGGATATGCATTTGAAATGGAAGCCCCGGTTATTATATAGATCATGAGCGATACGGAAATGGATCGAGTAATCTCCTCCTTTATCCAAGAAAAAGTATTTCTAGTTTGCATGGTCCAATCATTGATCCCGAAAATTTCTACAATAAAATTAGGTAGGTCACTAGTATAGTTCCCTAGCCACGATTCTGCTATTTACTTTTACTGAAAACTTAAAAAAAAATGACTGAAAGAGAGAAGAAATTGTATTCTCCTGATGGGTAGAAAGAGTAAAGTAAGTACGACTTTGCATGCTTTGCTTATCTCGAAAGTAAGAAAGATTATAATTGAATCCGTGAATCATTTTTCAGTCATTCATTGAATGATAAATAACTACAAGTGACGGAGATACACGATTTAAATAACGAAAGATCCAATATTTAAAAATTGTATCTAGAATGACTGGAAAGGTAGAAACAAGACCAGATATAATTTGATCATTATGAGCAAATCCAAAATCTTTGTAGATAGAGCCAATCATTAGTTCCCAACCGTGGGGCGAATGAAATCCTATACATAAATCTGTTAATAAAAGAATAGAAAAAGCTTTTATTGTGTCGCTTAAATTAGATAGGAATTCTTGAACCCAAGAGTTAAGAATAAGAAGTTCTTCATTCCCCAAAATAGAATAACCACTTAGAATAATGAAACAGATTAGATTGGTCGAGAAGTGCAAAATCGTATGGATATGATCCTCATTGTGCAGCTTGATCAATTGGATCGTTTCTTTTTGGATTCCTATACGAAGCTTTTGTAGATGTGTTTCCGGGTATTCTTTTATCATTTCGTCCAACAGGAAGAGTTCCTCTACTTCTATGAATTGTTCTAGAATACTCTTTTCTTGAATATCATTCAAAAAAGTTTCGGATTGCCTAGTATCCCACCAATTAGTAATCCAAGATTTCAGACTTTTATTAAATGAGAGAGAGATCCACCAGGGCAAAAATACTATAGATGCAAGATATAGAAGGGGAGTGAATGCTTTCTTTTTTGCCATTTTTTCATCTGTGAGTTGTTAATGAACCCACCTCATTCGTTGACTTTATGTGATCTAATGTTTCTATCAAGCATGCCTTTCATTATATTATTATTATAAAGTAGGGGACCATGAATCTATTCTCTGTTTTTTTTTGATTCAGTGCTTAGCCCTTGAATCTAATTGAATCTAAAAAGAATACAGAATATAGAAAATAAGAATCCACTTTAAATTCGAATGAAATATATATTATTGTGATATTGTTATTGTTTCCAGATATCTCAATTGATCAAATTCGAAGCAATTGCCCTCTTTTGATAACTGCCCGAAAGAACCGCTTGAAATAATAAAGATTGTTCTATTCAGATTTTGAGACGAAGGAGCGCCTTGTCTATATCAAGATCGCAATCAAATATGTCGAAAATTTTCGCGGGTTATCTAAACTATATATAGTCTAGAGTCCAGCACTAATTGAAAAAAGAAATTAGGAAAAATATTATGCTGATCAAAAATGAGTGACAAAAAAAGACAGAAAAGTTATCATTACGTTTATCATTATGTTATAAGAAACAAATCCACTTGTTTAGTTCTTTAGTTCTTAAGGAGCACAAAAGAAAGGATAAAAGGGGAGGGGCCGATTGAGAAAAGAAAAGTGGAGAAAATTTACAAGATATGATCTATCTGTATCTAACGTATCAACTCCAAATATTGAAAATAAAAAGCGAAAGTCTTTATTTCGAAATACTTTGATATATGAGATGAATCAAGTATTTCGATTTCTTGCTTATTTTGTTACTGAATTAAGTTGAGCGGTTTTCCATTTACAGACGCATAAAAAACTATTTTTGTGGACAAAAAAAACTGTTTTTTTATGTTATGACTCTTCCGTATACGTCCGCTTTGGTTTGAATGGGCATTCTGAAGAAACTTCAGTTTAGTTCTGCTATAGAAAAAAGAGGATTCTTGGATTGAGCTTTTTCCTCCCGGCGAGAAAGCTTTTATTCTGCAATTCATTTCAAAAGACTTCAATCGGTACACGCAAAAAATAGGCCAATTCAGCAGCTTTTTGTTCAATTTCGCGCGGAGTCAAATTCTCATCAGTACGAGTCAAGGGAACGGCCCCCTGGCCTCTGATTTCCATATAAAGGACACGACGAGCATAAATACCCTCTTTAACTTCTATTCTGATGGACTGAATATCTTTCATAAGGAATCGTAGAAAGATGCGACGATTTTTTCCAGGAAAACCCCAACGAAAAATACATACTATTCCCTCCTTTCTATCGAATCGATCATAACCACTGCCTACATTCCAAAAAATCGTGCACCACAAATAGGAACTAATAAAGAGGCCTGCGATCCCATAGAAAGACATCACGATTCCTTGTGGAAAAAAAACTATTTGCTGAGACGGAAATAAAGATATCAAATTCCTACCAAGATAACTAGAAGTTCCAACTAATAAAAACCCTAATGAACCAAAAAAAAGGATAAAGGCCCAGCAGAAATTGCTTGTTTTTCGAGATCCCACTATAAATTCTATCCATATAGATTCTGATCGCCAACTCATACATACTAGATCCAGTTGCATTTTATTCGAATTGAGAGAATAACCAAAAAAATTCGACTTTACTTTTTTTGTTTCCGAAGTAACTCTCATCAACTAGTACTATTTTGATATGAACTTTTAGAAGGAATTCATCAAATTGCTTCGATCTAAAATCATCCCCTTTATATGATCGCCTATACGGATCTACTAGATATATAGACTTTAATTTCATACATCCGTTCGGTACCGATCCACTTGCTATAATTCATTTAACCCTATACCATGTTTACGTATGCATAAGAGGGGCTTTTTCATTTATGTTTGGTTCGGGTAAGCCGGATGTTATACAATATTCTACTAAATAGGTATCCATGACATCTAAGTCTTGAAAAAAAATAGATAAGATTTGGTCTTGGTCCCATCGAATCTAAAAAATCTTAGTTTTTTGAACATACAAAGATAAAGAAGCCATTGCAATTGCCGGAAATACTAGGCCCACTAAAGGCACAAAAATAGAGGGAAAACTGCTGAAAGTTGTCATAAAATGGGTACCTCAATTTAATATTTGTACCTGTTATTGTTATATTGTTTAGTTATAAATATATCTTATAACGATTATATTATAATTCGTATATTATACTAATTATATCTAAATACTAAGTATATCTAAGCGAGTCTATATATCTAATAGATATCTAATAAGTGCAAGGAATGTAGAATTAAATAAAAGGACTTGCCCATCTTTATAAATCAAATAAAATAGGTGTATATGATAAGATAATCCACTTTCTTTATTATCTTACTTTATTCTTACTTTTCTTATTATTCTATTGTTCTTGTCTTATAATTTGAATTTTTGAATTTAATAAAGAAAGAGTTTATTACAAATTGTCGAAAGATTCGATTCGTTACAATCCGATCCAAGAACAGGGATTATTAGTAAAAATAGAATTTTCGGGAGATATAGAAAGATGCAAAACTCTATATTTCTATTCTATTTTTTCTCTATTAAAATTATATACATACGCGATAGAGGAACATAAAATTCGTTTTATTTGTCTCTCCAAATTCGAATTTCATTTCACAAAAGGAAAAATTCGCTTTTTATCTTGTTGCTAGAGGTTTCCTCATTAGTAATATCGGATAATGATAATAATAATTATCCACATAATTTGTTTTTCGACAATTCCTTTTTTGTCACAAAGTCAAAGCCCATTACGCGGGCTTTGACTTTGATTCTGATAAACTAACTAACTACCTTTTCACTACAAATAAAAAAATTTCACTTAAGACTCTACTTGATTGAATTTTGATTCAAAGGAAAAAAACCGTGGAGCTGAACTAACTCACTCAGAACACCTTTTAAAGGATTACGTGGTACGATTGGATCAAATAAACCCTTATGGAATAAATATTCAGCCGCCTGTGAACCTTCCGGTATTGTTTTATTCAATGTTTGCTCAATTACTCTTTTACCCGCAAATGCAATATAGGCATTGGGTTCAGCAATAATGATATCCCCCAACATACCAAAACTCGCGGTCACTCCACCAGTAGTAGGAGATGTAAGAATTGATACATAAAATAACTTTTTATTTGATTGATAATCATATAAAGCGGAAGATATTTTAGCCATTTGCATCAAGCTCAAACTTCCTTCTTGCATGCGTGCTCCTCCGGAAGCACACACTAGAATAAGAGGTAAAAAATTATTGGTAGCATATTCGATCAAACGGGTGATTTTCTCGCCTACTACGGATCCCATACTCCCCCCCATAAACTGAAAATCCATAACCCCGATTGCTATAGGAATACCGTTTAGTTGACCCGTGCCTGTTTGAATAGCCTCAGTTAATCCTGTCTTTCTTTGATAAAAATCAATACGATCTTTATAAAGCTCTTCTTCAGACTGAAATTCAATGGGATCCAGAGAGATCATGTCTTCATCCATAGGACCCCAAGTGCCTGGATCAATCGAAAGTTCGATTCTATCTGAACTCCTCATTTTCAAATGATATCCACATTGTTCACAAATATTCATTTTTGAATTAAGCGATTTCTTATAATTTACTCCATAACAATTTTCGCATTCGCATTGAACCCACAAATCTTTGTATAGATCGAGATCATTAGAACTTTCTTTTAGAGTTAAATCATTACCATTTTCACGAGTTATTATATCGAAATTCTTGCCTTCACTACTATTTCCACCTTCGCCGCAAATGTAATTATAAATATAATTATCATTGGAATTGTCACTACCACTTAAAATGGAACTATCAATACAGATTTGAGAACGAAGATAAGAGTCAATACAACTATTAATGTGATTATTCCAACCATAGTTAGTATCATTATCATACAAGTTAAAATGATAGTGGGGCTCATCATTTTTCGATCCATTATTCATATAACTAGAATTATGATAACTATAAAAAAAACTTTCTAGTTCACTCAAAAAAGAATGATCATTGTTAAGCTCAAAAATTTGATTTTCACTATCAAAATATATGGAATAACGGTCCTGATTACTATCCCTAATTAAAAAGGTGTCATCAGAAATGAAATTCCGAATGTCTTTGACGTCAACTAAATGATCAACTTTACTGTAATAACTAGAGCTGTCACTACAATCATGAATGTTTTTATCCGTATCATTTCTAGTCGGGTCTTCGTTTACAGTAGTATTTTCAACAGGACCAAGGCGGCTATCCATTGATTTACTTAGCCCACATCTGTATTCTAATTCCCCCTTAGACAAGATCAAATTGAACCATGATTTTTCCATAGAGCTTTCTTGCCTCTATTTCCATGAAAGTACAGTAGATGAATAGTCATTCGATGAAAAATCAATTGAATATTTTATTTCCTATCAGAATACGCATACTAGATACAATCACTAGGGTTATTAACGAACAATGAGTGAATATTGAAACAAACGATTCTCTTTTGTGAGAACCTGGAGTAGCAGTTCATTATATATGATAGAGCTTTTTTTTCTTTTGAATTAGAAATATCAATTTTCAATTCGAAATAGTGATTTCCCCATGTTGTGTAAAATTCGCACTGAAAAAATTGAAAAAAGAAATTTTTATCCTATCAAGAACCTTTTCAAGAACCTTTTTCGTAAAATCTCGTCTACTAATACAAT